GTATTCATATCCATGAGAATTATATAATAAGAAAAAAAATCTTTGATTTCTTTTTGGTGAAAAATAAAAATGGAGTTTCTTTGTAACACTAAGAGTATTCCAACCCCAATACTCGTGGAAAAATAATCGTAATAAATGCAAGGCGGAGGCATCTTTTACCCAATAACGAAGGGTTTGAACCATAATTTCCAGATGGACCGCGCATGGTATTAGTATATCTAATACAGAATTAAAATGGAAAAAATTGTTCTCTAAAAAAGGAAATAGGGAATGAATTGATCGTAAATTGTCCGATTTTAATATTCTTTTCCCTTCTTGAGAAGGTATTAATCGTATATCAAATGGAATTTCCACAATAAATGCAAATCCTTCTGATATCGTTTGAGGGTAGAAATTCTTGTTGCGACCAAAAAATAGATTTTTATTAGAATCATTAGCAAAAATAATAAAATGATTTTGTCGATACATTCGAGTAATTAAACGTTTTACAAGTAGGAAACTGTATTTATTATCATAACCTGGATTTTCCAATAAACGAGATCGGTTTAAACTATAATCATGAGCAAGTCCGTAAATATACTCCTGAAAGATAAGTGGATATAGAAAGACGGGCTCTTGAGCTCTATCAAGCTGTAAATATCTTTGGATTTCCTGCATTTAATATTCTATTTGAAACAAAGGCAGAAGATTTTTGAATTTTCAAATGATACATAGTGCGATACAGTCAAAAACAAAGTATTCTAGTAAGAATAGAAACCTCGGAGGCGGGTAAAAACTTATCAACAGATTCTCCACCCTTGCCTTTTCCATTTTTAGTCTATATTTGGGATAGCAAGATGATTAGAAATCTTTTATTTTTTCAACCGAATCGCTCTTTTGAGTTCGGAAAAACTTCTTTTTATCAATATACTGCTTCTTTAACACACATATCTCCGTTTCATAATGGAGAATTCGAATAGTTAGGATTAATTCAAAAAACCGTGAATCCACTCATGGGGAAAAACCCCTCCTGCATTAGGGACTAATATATTTTTAACGTCTAATTAGATCAGGAAATAATTCAAATTAAAAAGATAAGCTCGTTGCTTTGCCTCTTCCTACAATTAATTGAAGCCGCGGGGCCCTATCCATTTATTCATTCAACCCAACCTTATTTTCTTCCGTTCCACGAATTCAAACCTGGTTTTTGTTTTGTACTGATACGGAAAGAATGAAACACTCTCCCTCAACCCGACATGCTATTTTTTCTATTCATTCCTTTTTAAGATCAGTCGTGGTCTTACAAACCTTACCGATGGTATGGACGAATACCTTGCTTCATCTAAATGTGTAAAAGATCCTAGTCGCACTTAAAAGCCGAGTACTCTACCGTTGAGTTAGCAACCCAAAGAAAAACAGAAATATAAATAAATAGCAAAATGAATAGATACAATCAGAATGAAAATAAACTCAACAAAGAAATCAGACAAGGCAATCAAAATCAAACCGTTGAACTAACAAATCAAAAAACATTTTATATATAGATTCAGAATATAAAAAAATGAAATGAATAGATCAAATGAAAATACAAGAACTTAGCAAATAAAATTTGATAAAAGCAAAACACAAAGATAGATAAATGTCAAAATTTATAGACTGCCATCTTTATATTCCTTTCTTTAATCAATTAAAAAATAAAAAAACCTCTTTTGAATGACGTAAAGAAAAAACCAAACAAACCCGTGGGACGGAAATAAATAGATCCACTTCACTTATCACAATGAATTATATTTGTTCGATAAACTGTTGTCAATATAAATGATAAATGGTGCGAAAAGAATCTACCACAAAAAATAAAGGAAATTGACACAGTTAAAATAAAAACTTATCAAATTATGTTGTATTGACACTGCATCTTTACTTCTATATCTACATAAATACACACACAAAGACACAAAGCAGAAATGTATGAAAAAATAGGAGTAGAAAATTACTCGAATTTTTTAATCCACACTAATGAAAAATATTACCATATTAACTAAGTATAATACGGAAACTTGACCCTCTTAGTTTTCGTTTTATTATAGGGTTTTGTCATTATAAAATATGGAAAGGAGATGATATGATAAATAGAAAGCGAAAGCGGTAAGGGAGGGGGTAAATAAAAAAGAGTAGAGAAAGATTATACAAAGTGATATACAAGTCACAACCCCCTCCCCTTTTTATATTTCCTTAATTTTAATTAAATTGACTTTGATTAGGGCGAAGTTCCTTAAAATCCCACGCCTTTTTAAAAAGATCCTGAACGGTTCCTGTAAGTTGAGCACCTCTTTCAAGGAAATATAGAATAGCAGGAACATTTAAATAAGTTTGATTCTTTATCGGATCATAAAAACCCACTTTTTGAAGATCTTTTCCTTCTCTTCGGGATCGAACATCAATTGCAACGATTCGATAGACAGCTCATTGAGATAGATGTAGATGAATAATACCCCTCTTAGAACCGTATGGGAAGTTTTCTCCTCGTACGGCTCGAGAAAAAAGAATTTGATCCGAAGTTTTATCTATGTATAAAATTCGAAAATTAGACTATGATTTAAATCTTTTTTCTTCTTCGTTCTCGTTCTTGAAAATCAAAAAAGAGATAATTCGTACTCATAACTCAAATTAAACAACTCTTAAATAGTTCAAAGAATAAGAGTTAGGGAATTTCATTTATTGAGTGGTCTTTACACCCGCCATTTCATTTGTATCTCGTTTCAAAACTATATTTGGATTCTTAAATCTGGCCCGGCAGTTATTGAGGCGGTGTTTTCTTGTTTTGGGATCCTTTATCAATCATTAGGTTTAGACATTCCTTCGGTGCTTCTTAATCCTTTAAAAATGGTAGCAACATACCCCTTATTTTGGATTTTCTTCCATCCAAGAATCTTACAAACGATGGATTGCCGTGTGATACACTTTGAATCGAAAAAGTTTGATTAATTCCAATTTACTGAAGAATTTGCTGGAATGAGATCCTTTCGATTTTTATATCTAAGAGATATTCACGAAGTTGTTCCAATTTATTGATTTGCATTAACCCTAGATTATTGCTCCGAAAAAATGAATTAATTAATATGTTCTACTCGAGCTGCACCATGGACTATTTGCATTACCAACTGATGTCGAGTCACGAGCACCTTCACTTATTATAGAAATCGAAAATGGTGGATAAAAGAAAGAATCCACAACGGATCGGTCCCTTCAAGTCGCACGTTGCTTTCTACCACATCGTTTCAAACGAAGTTTTAGCATAACATTCCTCTTAATTTGGAATTGGTATGGAATTGATTCAATTGTGAAATCAGGAATAGTCATTGGTTCAATTATTGTGTATACGTTCCAATCTATACTCTTTTCTTCTATATATTATATAATATATAAAAATATAATATATAAAATTATATAATATATAAAAATAAATTATATAATATATAAAAATCTATAAATTAATATAAATTATAAATATTTTCCGGAAGAAGTTTTAGCAAGAACTCTTAATTTTTTTTAATTATTAATAATAATTAAAATTACAGAAATAAACTAAAGATAACTAAAGATTTTGTTCTTTAATTGAATTTTTGAATTTGTATCTTCACGTATCAAAGATTAGACTAAATTTCTAAAGAATTATTAAATATATTCATAATGAAAATGAAAAAAGGGTTTCCTATCATTTATCATTATTTGAAGAAAACAGTAAAATACATATTTGCTCTTCATAGAAAAAATATAAGTATAAGCCCCTTTTTTTACTATTAATTAACTAGATAAAACAAAAAAAGTAGGCAAAAGATTGTTTTGATATCCATTAAATTGACTGAACAACTGTCCTGTCACCATTCTAAATCCTCTCTATTCAAAATTTTGTATCACAAACCCTTTTCACAAAATAAAAAGACTTTTGTTATTCTATTTTTGTTATTCTATATATTCTATATATATATATATATATGATTATGATATAATAAACTTTTACTCACTTTATATTTTATAGCAAGATAAAGTGTTACTGAATCTCTGATTAAACAAAATACATACATATAACGTGAGTAAAAATAATAAAAGAACTAAAGAAACTCCTGTTCCAGAAATTTACATTTTTCATTTGGGCCAAACACGAAATAACGAACTAAAAAAAATTATATTCAAAAAAAAAAATACATCATTTAGATATAATATAACACGTTAAATTTTTGGTAATGTAATTCGGACAGACGCAGATATTTGAATATTAATAGCTTCAATTAATGATTAATTCTTATCTGGTCACCCATTCTATGGGACATAATAGAAATGAAGGGGGGCAATTCTAGTCGAGCATACAAACTTCCTAGCTACCAAACTAAAGAAGTCCAAATGAAGTTGCTCCTGCTTTTTATTTTAACCTAACGAACGGGTTCAGACACTTACTACTATTAAGTTTGAGTGAATTTTATTAGTACCAAAATAATTTGAAATTCATAAATAATTAGACTACCCCATTTACTTACGATCTAAAGAGTAATAGATAATTATTGAAAATTCCATTTTTAATAAAATCGAAAATAGATATGCAACAGAGGATTTTTCGAAATAACTAACTTACCTAACCCTAAATAGAAAGTGTTTCAACATATGATCAAAAGACAAACCGTCTTTTTCTATTCTAAGATAATGGGGTATCCTCTGGGACGGAAGGATTCGAACCTCCGAATAGCGGGACCAAAACCCGTTGCCTTACCGCTTGGCCACGCCCCATTTAGATTTTTATTCAACGCTAATTAAAGCCTAATATTTGTAGTAGTTAGTTGTCAACTCCAATTTTAAATTTTAATATCTAGCGAATTCTTACTAGCATTTTAATAGGTGTGGATCTAGAATTCAACTTAATTTATTGATCATTAGATATAATTTAATTAAGATATTGTATGAAAGTATGATTTCTTCTATTCTCTTTTGAGAATTGGAGGATTTTTGATTGTATTGGTTCAAAAGAAGAATTTTTTTGTCGACCTTCATTTTTACCTTTTTCCTTATATCAATAACTCAATCAAAATACAATTATGTTCAAGAAAAAAATGTATGTTATGCTTAATATCTTTAGTTTGATTTGTATCTGTCTTAATTCAGACCTTTATTCACATAGTTTTTTCTTCGGAAAATTGCCCGAGGCCTATGCTTTTTTGAATCCAATTGTAGATGTTATGCCAATCATACCTCTCTTCTTTTTTCTCTTAGCTTTTGTTTGGCAAGCTGCTGTAAGTTTTCGATGAGATCTTTAATTTAATAATCTCCTATAAAATTATAAAATGCATGATTTATTCGAGAAAAATTTCTAATAATTGCTAAGATGCTAAAATCAGATAAGTTTTAGAGTCTGAACCTCATTCCCGATTCAAACATTGAACTTCTTTGATAGTCAAGATAAATTCGGTTTACCTCGTTTTGTTCTTCTCATTTTTTCATCCCTTGTTCAGTAAAAGCCCTAACAGATCGTATTCAAATTTAAATAATATTAAAATATTAATTATAAAATTGTAATTAGGGTCTTGAAGACTATTTAATGGGGGATGTGAAAGAAATTTTGGTTAATGAAAAGCTTTTATTCCAAATGACTTTTTGAAATTCTTTTCGATTTCTAGAAAGAACCTAGTTTTTTGGTATCTAAATAGCCTATGAGGTAGAAATTGGAGGATCTATTCTCTTTTTTCAAAAAAAAAAATTATCTTGGAGATTATGTAATGCTTACTCTCAAACTCTTCGTTTACACAGTAGTGATATTTTTTGTCTCTCTCTTCATCTTTGGATTCCTCTCTAATGATCCCGCGCGTAATCCTGGGCGTGAAGAATAAAAAGGGGTTCTCTTTTACATTTTCTTAGAATTTTATGGTTAACTAAGTTTTCAAAATCAAAATAAAAAAATCAAGTCATCAACGAAAACGGAAAGAGAGGGATTCGAACCCTCGGTACAAATAACTCGTACAACGGATTAGCAATCCGACGCTTTAGTCCACTCAGCCATCTCTCCTAATTGAAAAAGATAATTACTATCTTAGATTAGATTAGACAAAAAAGAAGAAATTTTTCTTTCTATCGAGTATTTTAAGATGTAATAAATATGTACAACTTTTATCAGAAATTTCATTTTTAGAAATATAAATAACATATACATATAAGGTATAAGGACTCGAAAGTGCCAACAATCTAAAAAGAAAACTAAAGAAGACCGACGAGACCCTTACGTTGATTTTGTTCGAAAGGCCCTTCTTATTGCCACGGGCGGGCCCGGGCAGTCCCTAGCCGGGCCTTTTTTTGTTCCAACAAATTTATAGATATAATGATGATTTATATTATTTGATTTGAAAATCCAAATGTTTATTATTTATTAATAATTTATAATTATTTATTATATAAATATATAAAATATAAATAGAAAATTCAATAAGAAATATTCAAGCAAGAGTAAAGAAAGATTATTTCGATCCACGAAAACGAAAAAGGGGAGGAGGAGGAGGGATCAACATTCGAATTTTGATGATTTTATGGATAATCATATCTTGATTATGCCCCATTTCCCTATTGGACAAAAGTCCCGGTTGTATACAATAATTGCATTGTGGCGGGTATAGTTTAGTGGTAAAAGTGTGATTCGTTTTATTAACCCTTTAAGAGTTAAAGGGTCTTTGCTTTCGGTTTGGATTCATATTCCGAGCAAAAACTTTATTTTCTATAAAAAAGGATTAAACCCTTTACTTCTCAATAACATAATCGAGAAAAATATAGATTCTCGTGATTTGTATCCAACAGTCACTTAGAAAGTGAGAAAGTGGATTATGAAATTGCGAAACATAATTTTTGAGTTGGATTATAATTATAATATTAATTAATATTAATACTTGCATAAGTAGGAGCAAAGGATCCATGGATGCAGGTAGAAAGTAGGTTTCGAATCGTAACTAAATCTTCCATTTTTTTCATATAGAAAAAATGGAAGCAAAATAGCTCTTAAACGATGACTCTAGTTTACTAGAGACATCAACCTATTGTTTTAGCTCGGTGGAAATAAAACCACTTTCCTCAGGATCTTCTCAACTAAACTAAAAATAGAGAACGAAGTAACTAGAAAGATTGGTATAATCACTCTCCTCTAGAGGGATCATCTAGAAAGCGATTTGTTTTTTCTCTATTCAGACAAAAAAAGCTGACATAGATGTTATGGATTAGAATTTTTTTGCAATAGTGTTCACATCCATAAAGGAGCCGAATGAAACCAAAGTTTCGGGTTCGGTTTTGAATTAGAGACGTTCGAAATATTGAATCGACGTCGACTATAACCCCTAGCCTTCCAAGCTAACGATGCGGGTTCGATTCCCGCTACCCGCTTTTCTTTTAAATTAAATGTTTTTTTATATTCTATACTCTATATAGCTATTAGATTAGTAGTAGTATTAGGGCATCATAGAATATAAAATAATAATAATATAATACAATTTCAAA